AACCCCTTGTACTTCAGAAATACTCCATACGAAGAGAAAAAAGAATCGAACTTTATGCTAGATCCCTTATTTATTTCGCTGGGATTGTAGTTCAATTGGTTAGAGCACCGCCCTGTCAAGGCGGAAGCTGCGGGTTCGAGCCCCGCCAGTCCCGACGCATCGATCCAATATTCAAGAAATCCATCAATTCATTTTTCCCTTTCTATGAACTATGTAAAGGGTGTTGGGGGCATAATTTCATTCCCAAAGAAAAAGGAGTTTCTAACTTAAGTCTTTTTTTTTTAGTTCGCTTTTCGTCTTTCTTTAGGTTTGTAACTAGTTGACTAATACAAGGGAAAGGGCAATCGTATGGTGCTTTATCAGATGATTGATTGTATAAAGAAGACGCAAGGTAGGTTATAAAAAAAAACATGGAAACGGATTATAAATAAATTTTTGGTTCATTGGGCCAGAAATCCAAATCCAATTTGGATTCGGTATGGATAAAATAACTTCCTATGTTATAATATTATACTATTCAAGTCTCGACGACAAATTTATTTGATAGATCAGATATTGTTATTCATGATATTGATCTGATTCAAGACCATTGAGAGGTAATTCATTCATTGAATTTACAGACGAAAGGTTTATCATCTCTAGGGGATTAAATCCCGAGTTATTGTGAAGTAAAAAAACCGATGAGATTATGGAAGTAAATATTCTTGCATTTATCGCTACTGCACTATTCATTCTAGTTCCTACTGCTTTTCTACTTATCATTTACGTAAAAACGGTCAGTCAAAATGATTAATTCCGTTGAATTTTCAAATTCAATGGAATGAAACTTTCCTTCTGATTTTTTATCAAAAATTGACGAAGTCAAAAATCGTCAATATTCTATGAATTTGATAGTATGGTAAGAAAGAAATAGATGAATCTTTCTTTCTACCATACTATCTACCTCTATATTTATATCTATTTCTTAGTCTATAAAGTTTTTAATCTAGAAAGAATAAAGTAAGTTTCTCTAGATCAATCTACACTATTGTCTTTCTATAACTATTGTCTTTCTATATGTGTATAGATTGATCTGGAATTTACATAACACCCAATTTGCTACATCTATTTGTTCCAATCATCTGAATCACTTTCTTTTCGAAATACAAACACAGGAATCACTGAAATATCTCTTTGATTGAAAGAGTATGCTTCATATCATAGATTCCTCAATTGGAATAATTGGAATAAAATTGGATTCGAAATTCAGATATTTTTTTAAATAGTTCAAAATTAATAGTTCAAAACGAGTTTGAGAACGAGCTCTCAAAAAATTGATATTGATACGGTTTGGTTTGATTCCTCAACTCAATTATCAATTAGTATTTAGAGCCCACTTCTTCCCCACACTACGAGTGAAAGGGAAAATGTAAAGACTACCATTAAAGCAGCCCAAGCGAGACTTACTATATCCATGTGAATTATGTCCCCTATCTCTAGAAATACAAAGGAATTCTTCCATTATTCCTCACTAATAATAATGGAATCAATGGCGCAGAGTCAAAAAGGGATTCCGGCAGAACACTGTTGAGAAACCAATCAAAAAAATAGATTTTGATTTCGAATCGGGAAAAATTAAACACAAGCAAGATACGTAGTAACATCCCAAGTAAATGGGACCATGTAGCAATACGAATTAAATAAAAAAAGAATGGGACTTATTTTTTTATTTGATTGATTTTCGTAAGTAAAAACAGAAAGGTATAAAAAGGGAAAAATCCCTAAATTGGATCTAATCCGTACCCCCTTCTCCTTTCCAATTATCTATGTGAAAGAGCGATGCTTGACTAGGGCTTTAAGAAAAGAAATTCTTTCTCTTTGCCCCCTTTTCTATAAAAGTAAATTATCCATCCAATCTCGATTGGATACCCTCAGAGATTCTCGCGAGTCCGTCGTATCTAAACTTTTGACCCTTTCAAAAAAAATTTCTTAATTGAATCTGATTTCCTATCAGGCTCTACAATCTGATTCAAGATCCATTCATTATACACTCCCTTAGTGATAGAAGATAATCGTGAAGTCTTGATAGCCCCCCTGCCAGTCGATTCTACTAGATTCCTTATGATTAGAATCAAACAAAGTATCAACATTCCGCTGCTTCTCACAGGTAATCATTCTGCGAGTTATATCAGCAGAACAGAAGAATAGATTTCGAAGTTTTTTGTTTGTTGATGAGGCGACACCCGGATTTGAACTGGGGAAAAAGGATTTGCAGTCCCCCGCCTTACCACTCGGCCATGCCGCCCAAATGATACAAAATAGATGATAAAATTTTTACGGATTACTGAATTTTATTGTACTTGTATTTTGACTCCTGTTTTCCTTAATACTTTTTCTAAAATAAAGACCCTTTTTGCGTTTTTTTTATTTGATCCATCCATATCCATTCCTTCGATTGATTCTATAGTATCTGAAACATTTGATTTCTCAATAGAAAAGTAAGAGAATTAGCATTGTGGAT